ACCAGCAAGTTATTAATATTTTATTGTTCTACATAAACAGACTTAACTCACTCACCCGCCTTACTTCGAGACCACGGCCAATAAACCGAGTATTTTGAAAGTCCCTGATACAAAAGGTACAAACTTTAATTTTTTCTTTAAGCTAACTAGAATTTCTATCCCCTACGGTACTACTAAACTATAATTAAAAGAAAATTTCATTATTTTACTTGATCACACAAAGCCCAATTTTTTGCTTAAAATATCTTTATACTTATAACAGAAATAAGAAACAGTCAATAAATTAACCACGCTAAGATTAGACAGCACTAAATTAAGTGATCTTTCCAACGTAAACGGAATGCTTCTACTTAAGCTACAGCCCATGTTAATCCTAGGTACACCTTCCGACACACCTACCTTGTTACGACTTATCCCACCTTGGTAATGAGAGCGACGGGCGATTTGTACACACTTCAGAACCACTATCGAAAAAGCTTGAAACACATCTTCTTTCTACTATTAAATCCGCCTTCAGGTAAAAACTACAGCTCACCATCCGTATAACTAAATATTATTGTAACCCATCTCTACTTCCCTATCGACAGCACCCTGATCTAATATACTAGAAACTTATTCTACTAAGACAGATCTATCTAAAGACTATCTAATAATGACGGTATACTAATTGAAACATGCAAAGAAAAGTGAAATAATTCGTGGTTTATCGTTGACAGGACAGGTTCCTCTAACTGGACTGAAGAGCCGCCAAATTCTTTAAATTTCGAGAACATAACTGTTTACTAATCGAGCATTATTGTTTCCAGCTTGGCATACTAGGGTATCTAATCCTATTTTGGACCCAAACCTTCACAGCCTCAGAAAAATCTACTTGAACTTTAGAATAACGAAGAAAAATTTCACCTTTCACTAGAAGACTAATAGTTCAAAACACGATCAATTCTTAACTGTTCACTTACACACTTCTATTCACACTTCCAGTCTAACCGCGGCTGCTGGCACAAATTTAACCCGTACTTAAACCTGCATAACTAATTTAAACACTAATCAATAACCCAATTCTCTACACTGAGAACCACATGTCAAAGTTTTACTTATCGGACAAGCAAGGCAGATCTCTCATAGAATACTTGCAAAAAATAGAAATAAAAACAAGAATTAAACTTATCCAAACAAAACACCCGCGAACATAAAAATCAACAAACAAAGCAAATAAACTTAAATTAATTTTAGTAAAAAGTAAAAAATTTTTACAAAAAAAGCTTACCCACCCCAAGGCAGCAACCACGAAGGAACACTATCTCCCGGTAGAGATTCTCCACTCTAATGAGACAGAAATTGCTCTATAGTTTATATTAAAATATAGATTTTATTATCTATTAATTTCAGTAGAAATAATATCTTGCCTGAGAGGCAAGATATTATAAATGTTTAATTTAAAATTAAACTATTATATAACACATACAAATTAAATTATTTATTTACCTCTATTACAATTAAAAGACTCATTTTATAATAAAATTATCTAGAAAAGAAAACAAGTAAATATCATTGTAGAGTAACTCAAGTTCTTCTTATTCCTTGAGGGTAAGAAGAACTCTAATTACTCTACAATAATAACTATGTAAATTTAAATCTTTTAGATTAAAGTAGATGATTATTGGTTTAAATTTTAATACAATATTTAATTATAAAATAATTAATTAATTATAATTGTCTTTCTTAAGCGAAGTATTTCTCGAAAACGTGAATTTTATCCTAAAATAAATAAGTAGATTTTATTCTGGGCTATTGCCCGCCACAAAATTTAAGTTACACAATAATAGTGTGCTTGACAAAAAGGCCGTCTTGATAGGGCGGAACATGTGGAATCTCCACCACTATTACTCCACTCTCATTACAAATAATGGAATTGCACCAATTCTTTAAAGATCAAAACTTCACGTGCCTTTACACTAAATTGTAAAAAGATAAGCTAAATTTAAGCTTATGGGCTCATAACCCGTCTATGAAGGCACTTCTCTTTTTAATTTCTGCTCTTCAGCCCTCGCAAACCTTATTTTTTATAACCCTACTCACAGGGACTATTACAACTTTTTCAGCGTCCTCGTGGTTCACAGCGTGAATTGGGCTAGAACTAAATCTCTTGTCCTTTATTCCTCTCCTAGCTGCCCCAAAATCTAATCAATATTCATCAGAATCTTCCCTCAAATACTTCCTAATCCAGGCCCTCGGGTCTGCTTTAATCCTGGCGAGAGCCCCAATAAGGCTATACCTACAAGGTGGGATCTCCATGGTCATCACCATAGCATTACTCCTCAAAATAGGGGCAGCCCCATTCCACTTTTGGTTCCCGCCCGTAGTCCAGGGAATCACCTGACCCCAATGTATTTTAATCTCTACAATTCAAAAAATTGCCCCCATACTTCTGCTATCAATAGCTCAGGGCCCCCTAACTTCTTATATTGTGGCTGCTGCCTCAATAGTCTCAGCCCTAGTCGGGGCTCTTGGGGGGCTAAACCAAACCCTCACACGAAAAATTTTAGCCTACTCATCAATCAACCACATAGCTTGAATACTAGCGGCAATCACATTTAACGAACAAATATGAACAATCTACTTTCTAACTTACGCAGTAGTGTCGTCTTCAGTAATACTAATTATACACCACTACCAAATCTTTCACCTAAACCAACTATACTCATACAATATTTACTCTAAACCCATCGGCCTAATACTTTTCTTATCCCTACTATCAATAGGGGGGCTCCCGCCCCTGACTGGATTTTTCCCCAAATGACTTATTATTCAGCAATTTGTTTTCTCAGGCTCACTCATTTGAATATCTATTCTTCTTATAAGAGCCCTGCTAACCCTATTCTTCTATCTCCGGATTGCAGTTTCTTCTATAATGTTTGCCTCTCCCAAAATAAAAACCAGAACTACTTCATCGCCCCCCTCTATCTTATTAAGAGCTTCGCTCATTAATTTTTCCCCAATCATATATCCCTTTCTAGCACTTTTCTTATACTAAGGTTTTAAGTTAAATAAACTAGCAGCCTTCAAAGTTTCTTATAAGAGTACTCAACCTCTTAAACCTTAAGCTAAGGTAATTATATTACATCTTTAGAATTGCAGTCTAACGTCTTTTTTCCACTACAAAGCCATGATTGGGGAACGCACATTCCTATATAAATTTACAATCTATCGCCTATACCTCAGCCACCCAACCTGCAACGTTGAATATTATCAACCAATCACAAAGACATTGGAACTCTATACTTTATGTTAGGAGCTTGAGCTGGGATAGTGGGAACTGCGCTAAGGCTTGCTATCCGAGCAGAGCTGGGGCAACCTGGCAGCCTAATCGGAAATGACCAGATCTATAACGTCATTGTTACCGCCCACGCTTTCGTTATAATTTTCTTCATAGTTATACCAATTATAATTGGTGGATTTGGAAACTGACTGGTCCCCCTTATACTTGGGGCCCCTGACATGGCCTTTCCCCGCATAAACAACATAAGATTCTGGCTGCTGCCGCCCGCACTTACACTACTCTTATCAAGAGGCATAGTAGAGAGTGGAGTTGGGACCGGATGAACTGTCTACCCCCCCCTAGCTAGAATAACAGCCCACCCAGGGGCCTCTGTAGACTTGGGAATCTTCTCATTACACCTGGCGGGCGTATCTTCAATCCTGGGAGCCGCAAACTTTATTACAACAGTAATTAACATGCGAACAGTTGGGATATTAAGGGACCGCATACCACTATTTGTATGGTCTGTATTTTTAACTGCCGTACTCTTACTACTTTCTCTGCCCGTACTTGCTGGCGCTATTACAATGCTTTTAACAGACCGAAACCTGAACACATCATTCTTCGACCCGGCGGGTGGAGGAGACCCCATTCTCTACCAACACCTTTTCTGATTTTTTGGCCACCCAGAGGTATACATTTTGATTCTTCCAGGATTTGGTATAATTTCTCACATTATTACAAGAGAGTCTAGAAAAAAGGAAGCCTTTGGTACCTTAGGAATAGTATATGCCATGATAGCTATTGGGGTACTAGGGTTCGTGGTTTGGGCCCACCACATATTCACAGTAGGCATGGACGTAGACACGCGCGCTTACTTCACATCAGCAACTATAATTATTGCTGTCCCCACAGGAATTAAAATTTTCAGATGACTAAGAACGCTATACGGGAATAAGCTTAACTACGGGCCTTCAATGTTATGAGCCCTCGGCTTCGTCTTCCTATTCACAGTAGGCGGTCTCACGGGGGTAGTCCTAGCCAACTCTTCAATCGACATCATCCTTCACGACACCTACTACGTGGTTGCCCACTTTCACTACGTGCTGTCGATAGGGGCGGTCTTTGCTATTTTTGCAGGAATTATCCACTGATTTCCACTCTTTACGGGGCTCTCAATAATATCTAAATGACTTAAAATTCACTTCATAGTTATATTCGTTGGTGTTAATATTACATTCTTCCCCCAACACTTTCTGGGCTTAAACGGCATGCCTCGGCGATACTCTGACTACCCGGATGCCTACACAACTTGAAACACGGTGTCATCGATCGGATCAACCATTTCGTTCATTGCAGTCGTTGGGTTTGTAATTATCATATGAGAAGCCCTCTCAACCCGACGAACAGTAGTGTTCTCTATGTTCATACCAGCTTCAATCGAGTGACAACACGAAAGTCCCCCGGCCCACCACAGATTCGCTGAAATTCCTAAAATCAGAAACTAAATTCTAAAATGGCAGATCATTGCACAGGGTTTAAGCCCCTGATAGGAAATATTATTTCTTTTAGAAAATGGCAAGATGATCAAGCTTAAGATTTCAAGATAGAGCTTCTCCGCTAATAGAACAGCTAATTTTTTTCCACGATCACGCGATACTGGTTATTATTTTGATTACAACACTAGTTGGGTACATCATGGCATCACTCTTCTTTAACTCAGTAACCGACCGCTTCCTCATAGAAAACCAAACAATTGAGATCATTTGAACACTTACCCCAACAATTATCTTGGTGTTTATTGCCCTGCCCTCGCTTCAACTCCTGTATCTACTAGATGAAACTAACGACCCATCAGTCACAATTAAAGCAGTCGGGCATCAATGATACTGAAGGTATGAATACTCAGACTTCCTGCAAGTAAACTTTGACTCTTACATGCTGCCCCAAAACAGCTCCCCAGAAGACACCTTCCGCCTCTTAGACGTAGACAACCGAACAGTTCTTCCAGTAAACACTCAAGTGCGAGTATTAGTCTCTGCGGCAGATGTAATTCACTCTTGAACTGTCCCAGCCCTAGGGGTAAAAGCTGACGGAGTCCCTGGGCGGCTAAACCAAGTGAGATTCATACTCAACCGGCCCGGCCTATTTTACGGACAGTGCTCGGAGATTTGCGGGGCTAATCACAGCTTTATACCAATCGTAGTTGAAAGAACCACAACTCCTAACTTTTTGTCATGAATTCGTAACTTAGCAGACAACTCATTAGGTGACTGAAAGTAAGTGTAGGTCTTTTAAACCTATAATAGCACGTCCGCCCGCTTCTAATGACCTTAAAAATTAGTTAATTAAATAACGTGGGCTTGTCAAGCCTAAGTAATTGCCAAGCAATATTTTTATATTCCCCAAATAGCACCCCTGCTCTGACTAAACCTCTTCATTTTTTTCACCGCCACATACGTCGTATTCTTGATCTTAAATTATTTTCTCATGGTCCCCGGGACCTCTCAAGCCCCTACCAAGGCGGGGTCTCCTAACAGATTCAACTGAAAATGATAACAAATCTCTTCTCCAGATTTGACCCCCTGTCAAGAATCTTGGGCCTATCCTTAAACTGGACATCTACCGGGCTAGGGCTACTATTCATCCCCTATGTCTTCTGGGCTATACCCTCCCGGTGATCGATCCTATGAAGCTCGCTAACTAAAACTCTACACCAAGAATTTAAAATTCTCTTAGGGCCCATGAGCTCGAGAGGAACCCTGCTATTTGCCAGACTATTTAGGCTAATTGTATTTAACAACTTCTTAGGCCTCTTGCCGTATATTTTCACAAGGACAAGGCACCTAGCAATGACCTTGGCCCTAGCACTACCCCTGTGGATCTCATTTATGATTTTTGGCTGAGTAAACCACACACAACACATATTTGCCCACCTGGTCCCGCTTGGCACCCCAGGGGCTTTAATACCATTTATAGTTTTAATTGAAACAGTAAGTAATGTGATTCGGCCTGGAACCTTGGCGGTTCGACTCGCTGCTAACATAATTGCAGGACACCTTTTACTAACGCTACTAGGTAACACAGGACCGTCGCTCTCGCTGTCACTACTTTCTGTTTTAGTAATATCTCAGACCCTCCTCCTATTACTGGAATCGGCCGTTGCGATTATTCAATCTTACGTCTTTGCTGTCCTAAGAAGTCTCTATGCTAGAGAAGTAAACTAATGACATCTCCAAAACACACATATCATTTAGTGGACATAAGCCCATGGCCTTTAACAGGCTCTATCAGGGCGATAATAATCACCACAGGCCTAGTCAAATGATTTCACCAGTCTAACATAGACCTGCTATCACTGGGACTACTAGCTACCGCCCTCACCATACTTCAGTGGTGACGGGATGTGACTCGAGAAGGAACCTACCAGGGCCTACACACTGCGCGAGTGGTCACAGGCCTACAATGAGGGATAATACTATTTATTACATCAGAAGTCTTATTCTTCTTTTCATTCTTCTGAGCATTCTTTCACAGAAGGCTAGCACCCACCCCCGAACTAGGCAACTGCTGGCCACCAGCCGGAATCAGAGCGTTTAACCCCTTCCAAATTCCCCTACTAAACACCACAATTTTACTGGCTAGGGGGGCCACTGTGACCTGATCACATCACGCCATCATAGAAGGAAAGCTGAGCAGGGCGATCCAAAGACTTGCCCTGACAGTTGTCCTTGGAGGCTATTTTACCGCCCTCCAAGCTATAGAATACTACGAAGCCCCATTCACCCTGGCCGACTCAGCCTACGGCTCTACGTTTTTTGTAGCCACTGGATTCCACGGGTTGCACGTCATTATCGGATCTGTTTTCTTGTTAGTATGCCTATACCGCCTATACATGTGCCACTTCTCATCTAAACACCACTTTGGGTTCGAAGCGGCGGCGTGATACTGACACTTCGTCGACGTAGTGTGGCTGTTCTTATTCACTTCAATATACTGATGAGCCTCATAGTGTATTTTTCTAATATATAAAGTATAATTGACTTCCAATCAATAAGTCTGGTATCTCCAGGAAAAATAATTCTCTTAGTTACCACTACCACAATAATTGTCCTTATCATTGCCACAGCAGTTATATTAATCTCGTCAATTTTAGCAAAAAAGACTATCCTAGACCGAGAAAAAAGATCGCCGTTTGAGTGCGGATTTGACCCAAAGAGATCAGCGCGACTGCCCTTTTCATTGCGGTTTTTTTTAATTGCCCTAATTTTTCTTATTTTTGATGTAGAAATCACACTCATCTTGCCCTTAGCCTCAATTATAAACTACACCAACATTAAATCCTGAATTTTCACAGGTGTATTCTTCCTAGTTATCCTATTAGTTGGGCTCTACCACGAGTGAAACCAAGGCGCACTAGAGTGAGCATCATAAAGTTATAGTCAACCATGACATTTGGGTTGCATTCAAAAAGTGCTCCATGCGGAGCTAACTTTGATTAGGAAGCGAAATCGCATTTAGTTTCGGCCTAAAGCCTGGTGTTAATCCACCCCTAATCTTTAGTTAAAGCCAAACTAGAGGCGTATCACTGTTAATGATAGAATTGAAATTTAATTTCTAACTAAGGGAGTAAGTTGATCGAGTGAAAGCTTCTAACTTCACGCTCAAGCGGTTAAATTCCGTTTTTATTCCTGTTCTTATGGTGTAATAAACACATTACATTTTCGTTGTAAAGCTAAAGGTAAAACTCCTTTTAAAAATACCCAAGGACGGACACGTCCCCCCTACATCTTCAGTGTAATGCTCTAATCTCTAAGCTACTTGAGTTTACAGCAATAAGAGCCCCAAGAGAACCAGCCAAAACACAAACATTATCATATAAATTTTTAGGCTGTTCTCTTGCGCCACCTGTAGGTAGGAAGAAGACTTCATAAAAGAGTAATAGGCCCCCTGGGCCCCGTAAGACTCCAGTCAGCCACCATCTCCCACACGCTGGTACTTCAGACCTAGCTTCAGAAAAGGATACCTAACCCCGCGAGTAGATAAAAAAGGTATAAATCACATAGAGCCCCCAAACCTGATCAAACCATACTTTGAGGGGAAAGTTAAAGAATACCTCTCGGAAGTAAGATTTAAAGTGTAACCAATGAACCCACCCACAAACCTTACTACCAAGGCCAAAGTCTTTACCCCCAAGGGAAGACAAATTATCCAAGGAGAAGGAAAAATCAATCATGACAGACCAGCGCCACCAACGATGGCGCCCAGCCCTAGAAAAATCATAGGAAAAGTCATAACACTGTCTTCATCTCTGACTGCGCCTAGGGCTATCAAATTAAAATCACCCCTTAGCCTATAGTAAACGAGACGAAAAGTATAACAAACAGTCAAACCAGTTGCCAGTACAAGCAACCAAAAACAAAACTCATTTATAACCCTACTAAAAGCAACCTCTAAAATCAAGTCTTTAGAATAAAACCCGGCTAAGAAGGGAGTCCCACACAAAGCTAAATTGGCCAAGTTGATCCTAGTTACACTTAGGGGCATAAAATAGACTAGGGCACCCATTCTGCGGATATCTTGGGTCCCACCCACCCTATGAATAATAGAGCCCGCACACATAAACAACAGGGCTTTAAACAAAGCGTGTGCCAGCAGGTGAAAGAAAGCCAGCTTTCAATACCCCAAAGCTAAAACTCTTATTATAACACCCAACTGGCTCAAAGTAGAGAGAGCAATAATTTTTTTTAGGTCAGTTTCAAAGTTTGCACCTAACCCAGCCATAAACATTGTTAGCCTGGCCAACAAGAGCAAAACCCTTTGCTCCAAGCCACCCAGAGAGGGCCTGAAACGGATCAACAAATACACACCAGCAGTTACTAAAGTAGAAGAGTGGACCAGGGCAGAAACGGGGGTAGGGGCTGCCATAGCAGCTGGCAACCAGGCCGAAAACGGGATTTGAGCACTCTTTGTTATCCCAGCCAAGATAACTAAAGACACTAACCAACCAACAGAAGAAATACTTTGACTGTCTACGTAAAAAATAAAACTCCAACCCCCTAACTCAAACATTAAAGCCACACTCAAAAGAATAGCCACGTCCCCCACACGATTAGAGAGAGCCGTTAACATACCAGCATTCATGGACTTTTCATTTTGATAATAAATAACCAAGGCATAAGAAACCAACCCCAAACCATCCCATCCTAGTAAAATTCTCACTATATTAGGGCTCACAATTAAGAACCCCATAGACGCCACAAAACCTAAAACGAGATAAATAAACCGAACCATATTTTCATCACCACTCATATAGCCCCCGCTATAGTATAAAACCATCGCAGAAATAAACCTAACAAACGATATGAAAAGCATAGACATTCAATCCAAGATTAATGTTATACACAAAGGTGAAGAATTAACACTAACAATCTCCCACTCAATATAATAAGAAAAGTCAGCCACTATTAGGGCAAGGGCCCTTAACAAAGATCTAACAGAAAGTAACATAAGAAATACCATTCTAGCCAAGTTTAAACGAACATACCATAACACTGCTCAAAACTCAAACTTAGCATCTCTGGCCCCACAAACCAGCGTTTTTGTTAAACTATTCGAGCAACAAGGAACCACCAAGGTTGTTCCCTTCAAAATTATAACATTTAAGGGAAGCCAGTGCATCATTAGGACCAAGTACTCACGCACCTGCCCGGAACAACACGAAAATAAAGAGCTAAAAAACTTACCGTGCTGGCTCATAGAGAACATATATAGGGAGTAGGCGGCACTGAAAAAGGAAAGTGCTGCAATTGATAAAATACTCAGCTTACACCAAGATATAACAGTTAGAATTAAACTAATTTCTCCTAAGAGATTAATAGTAGGCGGCGCAGCTATATTACCGGCCCTTAATAGAAACCACCACAAAGCCATTCTAGGCATAAAATTTATCAACCCCTTACTAATTACCAAACTACGGCTACCCAATCGCTCGTAAACCATATTAGCCAGACAAAATAAGCCCGAAGAGCACAAGCCATGGCCCACTATAACAGCTACTGCCCCACTCAAACCCCACCAACTAAAAAGCATAAAGCCGCACAGCACAAGACCTATATGAGCAACCGAAGAATAAGCAATTAAAGCCTTAATATCTGTCTGACGCAAGCACATGACCCTGACAATTGCACCGCCTACTACCCCAAGACTAACCCACACCCAGGACCATCCAACACTTACCGCAGTAAAAACAGGACACACTCGCAATAGTCCGTACCCACCAAGCTTCAATAAAACACCGGCTAAAATCATAGACCCTGCCACAGGGGCCTCTACGTGCGCCTTAGGAAGCCACAAATGTACTATAAATATAGGCAGCTTGACAAAAAAAGCAAAGACTGAGCAAACATACCAAATAAAAGAAACTGCTCCCGTACCTGCCACAGGGGGAACTAAACCAAAAACAAGGGTTCCCCCCACCTTATACAACCTAATAAATGAAACCAACAAAGGCAACGAGCCGAACAAAGTGTAAAAAAGCATGTAGACTCCAGCTTGCAGCCGCTCAGGCTGGTACCCCCAGCCCAAGATCAAAATTAAAGTAGGGATTAATGAAGTTTCAAAACAAATATAAAAAAGCAAATAATCTTGACTAGAAAAAGTAAGAACCAGACTAACAAGCAAAGCAACGTTCACCAACAGGAAAAGAGACGGATAATTATTAACCTCTAAAATCTTGTTCCTCCCAAGAACCAGCAAAGTAACAATTCAGAACCTGAGCAAAATTAGAATATAGCCAACCGAGTCTACCCCCAATATCAGGCCAACGTGCCTCAGAAAGAAATCTCTCACGCAAGCTAAGCCGAAAAGAAAAGAGGCGACAATTAAAAGACTTTGCACCACTGCCCACCTATCCACCCTGAAAACCACCAATAAAGAGAAGAGAACAAACTTTAACATTGCAACGACATAAACCTCCTAAAATTATCATTACCATGTGTCCGAACTACTGACACCAGTAAAGCCAACCCCAGCGCACCCTCACAAGCTGCAAGAGTCAGAAAAAACAAAATAAAATACCTATCACCCCCCAAAAACCTAACAGATAACACCATTAGCCAAAACACACTAAGCATAATATACTCCAAACTCAACAGAGTCCTAAGCAAATGCTTCCGGCGCCCGACGAAGGAGCCTACCCCCCTCATCAGCATAATGATAGGAACAGCGACTACAAATAAACCAAGAGCTACCATTAGCTTTGATAGTTTAAAAAAAACACTGGTCTTGTAAACCAGTAATGAGGATGCTCCTCTCAAATCATCAGAAAGGAAAGTAGACTCCCATCTTCAGTTCCCAAAACTAAAATTTTTCTTAAACTACTTTCTGACATCTCCATACTATTCTTAATATCCACGATTATTGTCTCTTTATCAGTCTTATTCACCCAAACCACACACCCGCTAGCCCTAGGAATAACACTACTAATCCAAACCATTATCGTCTCAGGGGCAACTAGAATACTAGCCAACACAACATGATTCTCATACATCCTATTCCTAATTTTCTTGGGGGCCATGCTTGTCCTATTTATCTATGTAGCATCTCTAGCACCGAATGAGGCTTTTTCTTTGTCCACAAAACTAATCGGCCTAATAGTAGTTATACCAAGAATTGGCGTAGCCCTCTTCGCAGCAGACCCGCTGCTACTGCCCCTCTTTCCAGCCATTGAAAGATCCTTCAGGGGCCCTGACCAGGCCCTAACCAATTTCCCCGCCTCACTAAGACCCATATACTGCCCCCAATCCGTAAGATTGACCCTATTTATTATTATCTATCTCCTTCTCACCCTAATTGTAGCCGTAAAGATTGCCTCAGCACACTATGGGGCCCTACGCCTGACATAATGTCAACACCGCTACGAAAATCACACCCGCTATTAAAAATTGCTAACGGGGCCCTAGTCGACCTGCCGACGCCAGCCAATATCTCGATCCTATGAAACTTCGGATCTCTCCTAGGGCTTTGCCTAGTAATTCAAATTGCCACAGGGCTTTTTTTAGCGATACACTACACCGCTCACATCGATCTCGCATTTTCAAGGGTAGCCCACATCTGCCGAGATGTCAACTACGGCTGACTCTTACGCACCCTTCACGCCAACGGAGCCTCCTTCTTTTTTATTTGCCTATACATACACATCGGCCGAGGAATCTATTACGGATCTTTCATATATATGCATACATGAATAGTAGGAGTTGTTATTCTCTTTCTCACAATAGCAACTGCTTTTCTAGGATATGTTCTTCCATGAGGGCAAATATCTTTTTGGGGGGCCACTGTAATTACAAACCTATTTTCGGCCATTCCTTATATTGGAACTGACCTGGTACAGTGAATCTGAGGGGGATTTGCCGTAGATAACGCAACTTTAACCCGATTCTTCACATTTCATTTCTTGTTCCCGTTCGCAGTTGCTGCGGCAACTATAGTCCACATCTTGTTTCTACACCAAACAGGCTCTAATAACCCCCTTGGGGTTTCTTCCCAAATCGATAAAATTCCGTTCCACCCATACTTCTCTTTTAAAGATATCGTAGGATTTGTAGTAATACTCATAGCCCTAGTAATAATTACGCTACTAAACCCTTACTTACTTGGAGACCCAGATAACTTTATCCCCGCTAACCCCCTTGTCACACCAGCACACATTCAACCCGAGTGATACTTTCTATTTGCCTATGCAATCCTGCGCTCTATCCCCAACAAACTAGGGGGAGTAATTGCTCTCGCAGCGTCCGTAGCCATCTTATTTATTTTACCTTTTACACACAAAGCCAAGTTTCGAAGGCTAACTTTTTACCCCCTAAACCAGATTATATTTTGAATTCTGGTAAGAACTGTAGTTCTTCTAACTTGAATTGGAGCACGACCAGTTGAAGACCCCTACATTTTGACTGGGCAGATCTTAACAGTTGTCTATTTCTCTTATTACCTAGTAAACCCAATCAGCCTTATTGTCTGAGATAAGCTACTACACTAGTCTCTTATCTTTAAGGAAAGTATGTGTTTTGAAAGCACCCTAAAAGGGTTCGATCCCCTTAGTGACTTATCCTAACTCCCATACAGTTATATTAACAAAACCCTGAACAGGATTTTTATACCAAAAAAGAAGACGACATAGTTCAAGGCAACTGGCAAAAATCTTTTTCAGGCCAAATACATTAACTTATCATAGCGAAACCGAGGTAGGGTCCCGCGAACCCAAATAAAACAGAAGGCAATAAAGATAGTTTTAAAATAAAACAGAACCCTACACAGATCTCCGCCCAGAAAAATAATACAAAAGAGAACTCTTATAAACAAGATTCTGGCATACTCAGCTATAAAGATCAGTGCAAACCCACCCGCCCTATATTCGGTATTGAACCCAGAAACAAGCTCAGACTCTCCCTCCGCAAAATCAAATGGCGTACGGTTAGTCTCGGCTAAACAAGAAGCAAACCACACCAGAGAAAGGGGAAAGGTTAGAACTATAAAATCCAAGTATCGCTGAAAGTCAGAAAACAAAGACAAATCTACGCCCCCCACTAACAGCAAAAACCTTAACAGAATAAGAGCAAGACTTACCTCATAAGAAATGGTCTGGGCCACTGCGCGCAGACAGCCCAACAAAGAATATTTAGAGTTAGAAGCCCAACCTGCCCCCATAGTAGTATAAACTCCTAACCTGGTGCAACACAAGAAAAACAGAACACTTATTTTGAACCTGACTAGACCTATACTATAGGGCAGAACGACCCAAACCAACAAAGCAACAAACAACCTAAAAACCGGAGACAGGTAGTACGGAATAAAATTAGACAGCGTTGGGAAAGCCTGCTCTTTAGTGAACAACTTCACCGCGTCAGCAAATGGCTGTAGAAGGCCCCAATACCCCACTACATTAGGGCCCTTGCGAATTTGAATATAGCCTAAAACCTTTCGCTCTAAGAGGGTAACAAAAGCAACAGCCACTAAGACAAAAATAATAAGGATAACATAACTGATAACTTTACTCAAAAGTATAATTGCACCTGAGCCCAAACCAAACCTGCTATTACCTATAGTAATTAACTATATAACTAGATCCTAAATCTAGCACATTCATCTGCCAAAGTAATTATCAATCATCTAATTCCAAAAAGTTTTTTGGCTATCCTCTCCTTTCGTACTAAAATAGCCCCAGTAAAAACGAAAGATAGAAACTAACCTGGCTCACGCCGGTCTGAACTCAAATCATGTAAAATTTTAAAGGTCGAACAGACCTACCACCAAAACTGCTACACCTTGGGGACACTTTAATTCAACATCGAGGTCGCAACTACATCTGTCGATATGAACTCTCAAGAGAAATTACGCTGTTATCCCTAAAGTAACTTAAATCTTATAATCTCTAAAAAGGATCAATACACCTATATACATATATTTTTATGTAAAAAACAGTTACTATTTTTATTCCCGTCGCCCCAACGAAACGCTCTGCCTAACAGGGATTGGAAACCTTAGACCCACAGACCAATAGACACAGTGTAAAGCTTTATAGGGTCTTATCGTCCCACCATCCAATCTAAGCCTTTTCACTTAAAGGTAAAATTTAGTTGTTAAGGCTGAAACAGCTTACTTCATGTCCGACCATTCATACTAGACTTCAATTAAAAGACTATTTATTATGCTACCTTAGCACGGTCCAAATACCGCGGCCCTTTAAAATCTCAGGGGGCAGGCCAGACTGTACATCAACACCCGCACAGACATGTTTTTGATAAACAGGCAGAAGCAACATTTGCCGAATTCTTTAACCTTAACAGCGCCTACAATGTAAAATTCGAATAAGAATTAAAAATTAAATAACTGACACACCACAACCTACTAATACAATCAATGTAACTTTATATTAAAAGCCAAAACAAATTTTATCCTACTACAACAAAAGGCAAAATAGAAATAAATCAATAACTTCTTATTACCTATAACGATATAAAAACATGGCTGATTTTAAGCCTAGACAAAAGAAATAAGAATTTTTTGCCATCTTCAAGCCCTAAGAAGCTCTTCCCTCTTAAGATACGTCTCCTACTTCTTTAAATAAGAGCCCAAATTAAACTTTTTTCGGAAAAAACTAGATATATAAGGAACGGCTAACATCTCATT